ATAAGAATTGGAAAAAAATATCGGATTTTTAATGTATTTCATCAATCTAAGTGGAATAAACAAACTGGATTCCTTGTTGGTTAGTCAAATTCCAACGAAAACCACATAATTGAAAGAAATGAAATGTCCGAATTTGAGATTTATATGATCAATAAACTAAGGTTTTGTTGTTATCGACCATGGAATTCGATAGAAGCAATGAGAAATAGATACGAATAAAGCAGGATTAAGGGGGGGAAATCAAAAAATAGTAGAGAAAAGTTATACAAAGTTATATACAAATCACTACCCCCCCCTTGGTATTTCTTTAATTGAATTTCGTTTGATTAGGTCGAAGTTCCTTAAAAACTTCTGCCTTCTTTAAAATATCCTGAACAGTTCCTGTAGGTTGAGCACCCTTTTCAAGGAAATATAGAATAGCAGGAACATTTAAATAAGTTTGATTCTTCAGTGGATCATAAAAACCCACTTTTCGAAGATCTTTTCCTTCTCTTCGGGATCGAACATCAATTGCAACGATTCGATAGACGGCTCATTGGGATAGATGTAGATGAACAATACCCCCCCTAGAAACGTATAGGAAGTTTTCTCCTCGTACGGCTCGAGAAAAAATGATTTGATTCGAAGTTTTGTCTATGTATGGAATTCTAATAAATGACAAATGAGCCTATAAAATCAATTAGACTATGATTTAAGTCTTTTTTTTTCTTCTTCCTTCCTGAAAATGAAAAAGAAACCATTCGTACTCATAACTCAAGTTGGATAACTCTCAAATAGCTTAAAGGAAAAAATCTTTAATAAATTTCATTTATTGAGTGGTCTTTACCCCCTTTTGTTTGTCTCGTTTAAAATTCTATTTTGATTCTTCAGTCTGATCCAGTTATTGAGACTATCGAGACAATTAAATTAAAAGGGTGTTTCCTTGTTCTGGGATCCTTTATCTTTGTTTTAAATCATTGGGTTTAGACATTACTTCGGTGCTTCTTAATCCTTTCAAAATGGCAGCAACATACCCTTTTTTGTGATTTCTCTTTCTATCAAAGAATCCTACGGACAGTTGATTCCCGCGTGATACACTTTGGATCGAAAACGTTTGATCAATTCCAACAGGTTTTGCTTTTGAATTGGAAACTTGCTCAAATTGGATCCTTTCCATTTCTATCTCGAAGATATATTTACGAAGTTGTTCCAATTTATTGATTGGCATTAACCCTAGATCCTTGCCCCCGAGAAATGAATTAATCCTTTCCACTCGAGCTCCATCGTGGACTATTTACAACCCAACAAAAAGCAAAAAACGAAGGGTTCGAGTGGAACAGAACAAACGATGTCGAGCCAAGAGCACCTTCATTCCTATATAAATATAAAATAGCGGATGTAAAAATCCACAACGGATCTGTCCTTCAAGTCGCACGTTGCTTTCTACCACATCGTTTCAAACGAAGTTTTACCATAACATTCCTCTAATTTGGAACCGGTATGGAATTGATTCAATCATGGAATCATGAATAGTCATTGGTTCAGTTGTACATAGACATCGCGTAATCTATACTTTTTCTTCTATAATATGATATGTGTAAAGATTTTTCTGAAGAAGTCTTAGCAAGACACCATCTTTAACATATATATAAAGAAATAGAAGTAGATAAACGAATAAATAAGTTTTTTTTGAGTCTGCTACTTCAAGTGACTCAATAGGATAGATTGACCTATTTCCTACTTTTTGAGTACCAAAGATTCAACTTACAAGGAATCATTCAAAATATTTATTAAAACTATTTCGAATGGAAAAAGGTTCCTATTTAGACATCATTAAAAGATAAAGTCTTTTTTTTTTTTTAATTGACCCATCACTGATTTCAAATAGATAAATAGATCACAGAAAAGAAGAAAGAAATCCCATTTTTTTTCATGAGATGGATAAAAAAACTGATGTAAGGTAAGATTTGAATCTTTATTCTTTTCATCTGATTGCGAAAATCCAAATCGAAAAAACCGAGAGGGGTTTTCGTATCTATCAGATAGACTGAACAATTGTCACTGTTATAGATATTCTATAATACTTAATTTAACTAATTTTAGTTTAAAAAATTTAAGGGATCCCAAACCTTTTTCACAAAAACCGAAAGACTATTGTCATTGAAATAGAACGATACATATAAGCTAAACATTTCCTCATTTTATATGCCATTTTGTTTAACATGGGGTTGAGTAATATTTCAATAATCGAATCTTGTCATAAAGTGAATAAAAGGGATAGGATAAATCACCCCTGCCTCAATCCAATCGTTACATAGATTTACAATTCTTCATTATAGCCAAACAAAAAAAAATACCTAAATAAAATAAAAAAACGAGATTCAAAGAAAATACATCGATTCCATAACATATATAAATATGTTATTTGATCATTTGTTAATGAGATTTGGACAGATATAGATATTTAAATTAATACTGATTATCTCCTATCCACTCCCCTATTCTTTCTATGGGAATGATAGAGCAAAAAAAAAGGAATCCTGATCCGGTATGGGAAATGACTTGTCTAGTTACAAAGACAAACAATAAGTCCAAATTTAGTCAAGCTTTAGTCTAACCCACTAAGAAACTTAGTCCTATTGATTGAATTTAATTAGTATCAAGAACTCGCTCTTGTTTCGAATTCAGAGATCTCGAGAAAAATTTAATTACTAATTAAACTCCGGGATAAATAATAAGAGATAGGGAATATAGATTCTTTTGCATCTCGATTCAAAATACATCCATCGTTGAAAATTCAAATAGATATGGGATGGAAAGTTTTTCCAAGTAACTAACTTCCCTAAATATCAAAGGGAATGAACATATGATGAAAAGCCCACCCAACTTTTTTGAATTCAAACTCTTTTGTTTTGATCCATGTTCTCATCTTACCTGATAAAAAATAGATTCAGGTCCAGATGCGTGTCATTTGAACTCGATTCAGTTCAGTTTGTGAAAAATATATGATTCATATAAGATATAAAAGAATCACATTCCATCTAAAATTAGACTTTAAACAGAAAGTTGTTCAAGAAAACAATCTTTATTCTAAAATTCTAAAAAAATGGATATGGCTCTGGGACGGAAGGATTCGAACCTCCGAATAGCGGGACCAAAACCCGTTGCCTTACCACTTGGCCACGCCCCATTATCAATTTCTAATCTACACTAAGAAACAATAATATTGTTATTGGTTGTTTGTCAACTCCAGTCCAAATATCTATAGAATCGATTATTACTAGGATTTTAATCCATATAGATATAGAATTCAACTTAATTTATTGATCATTACATATAATTCAATTAAGATATTGTATGAAAGTATGATTTCTTCTATTCTCCTTTGAGAATTGGAGGATTTTTGATTGGGTGGGTTCAAAGAAAAAGAAGGATTTTTTGTATACCTTACTTCCTTTCTTCCTTTTTCCTTATATCAATAACTCAATCAAAATGCAATTATCTCCAAGAACAAAATGTCTGTTATGCTTAATATCTTTAGTTTGATCTGTATTTGTCTTAATTCTGCCCTTTATTCGAGTAGTTTTTTCTTCGGCAAATTGCCCGAAGCCTATGCTTTTTTGAATCCAATCGTAGATGTTATGCCAGTCATACCTGTGTTTTTTTTTCTCTTAGCCTTTGTTTGGCAAGCTGCTGTAAGTTTTCGATGAGATCCTTAATAATATCCTAGAAGATTCATGATTTCTTCGAGAAAAAATTCTCTAACAATTGATAAAATCAGATAAGTTTTAGAGTCTGAACCCTCGATTCACACATTGAAATTCTTGGATAGTCGCCATAAATCCGGCTTACCCCATTTCCTCCTTTTTTTGACCCTTTTCCAGTGAAAGACCCTAACCCTATTATATTAATTATATTAGGGTCTCCCACAATATCGAATTTGGATATGAAAGAAATTTTTTTTAATGAAAAACTCTTATTCCAAATAAATTTCTGACAATTCATTTCTATTTCTAGAAAAACCTCATTTCTTGGTGTCAAAATAGGATATGCGGTAGAAAAATGGAAGATCTATTCTCTTTTTTTTTTCCAAAAAAAAAATCATCTTGGAGATTGTGTAATGCTTACTCTGAAACTCTTCGTTTATACCGTAGTGATATTTTTTGTTTCTCTCTTCATCTTTGGATTCCTATCTAATGATCCAGGACGTAATCCTGGACGTGAAGAATAAAATCCAAAGAGTTTTTCCTTGGTTAATTTTCAAATTTTCTTAGGATTTTATCTATTCCACACGTTTAACTAAGATTTCAAAAATTTGAAAAATAAATAAATAAATCAAGTCATCAACGGAACCGGAAAGAGAGGGATTCGAACCCTCGGTACGAATAACTCGTACAACGGATTAGCAATCCGACGCTTTAGTCCACTCAGCCATCTCTCCCAATTGAAAAAGAGAATTACTACATTACACATAATGTAAGGAGTCTTTCTTTCTCTATTCTATAGAGATATACAAATCAGGAATTTCTTTTAGATTAGATAAAGGAAGGGCTCGAACGAGCCTATAAATAAAAATAAAAAAAGAAAAATAAAGAAAAAAAAGAAGACATCTTTGTGTTGATTTTGTTCGAAAGGCCCTTCTTATTCTGATGGCCTGGCCTGGTCAGTACCTAGCCGGGCCCCTTTTTTTGTTCCAACGAATTATAGATAAATAATGATTTATTTAATTTGAAAACAAAAATGCTTGTTATTTATTATATTCAATTGAATATAAAATATTCAAGCAACAACAAAAAGAAGAAAGACTATTTACATTCTTTTTATTTTTCTATTTGAATTTTAGTTTTATTTTCGGAACTAAAAAAGAAACTATCGATTTATCCAAAATGCATTTTTCTGTTATGATTTTAGTGTTTTTTGTGATCCGTAGCTATCAAAACTCCTTCAGCAAAAGAGAAAACTTTAGTTATTTAATTTAAATAAAATGAACCCTCCTTTCAGAATCTCATTAAATTGTAAAT